TAACGAACAATTGAAGTACAAACTGAGGAACTAATCGATAAACGAAGGAAAGAAAAAACCGGGATTCAAACTTCTTTCTTGCTTTTCTGGAAGAGATTCTGGTAATGCCGCGATGCGGCTAAAGAGATAAGATGCCGACGAGCACCAAAATGTAGGAGTGAGCCGGGCCTGTGACATACATTCAATTCATAACGGGAGAGGCCCTTATTCTTAACTATCGGTCGGCAAGCTGCAAGTCACCTTTCTCTAGCCCAGCTTCCTAGGCTGAGGTCAAGAGGAGGAAGGATGCTATTGGTCAGCCGAATTGTCTTCATCGAGTTGTCGAATTGCATTCCATTTCTTCAAGTATTATTACGATGGCATTTCTTTCTTATGCCTCCCGTAGAAGTCAAAAAGGCTTGTACCAAGTCTTCACTATAGAAAGCGGTGCAGCAAGCACCTGGCATTGAATGATTGGTCCAACTGTTGGAGGGGTTAAACTTGTTTATCAACTCATTGGGGTATGTAGGTGCTTTCACCCCTCAAAACTATGATCTGGATCCGGGGGTACTTAGAAACTATAAGGTGCTGGGTTCATGACTGGCAAAGGAGAATCAAACCGCTACTTTGAAGTGAGGCAACTCGACCGGTAGGTAGGAGGCAGAGCATGGTCTTTTGTACTCCTGCTCCTTGGTCTACTGTTTGCTATTGCCGGATGGAGAAGAATAAGAAAGGAGGGGCATAGACAACAGAAAAGTTTGATCCTGGTTCGAGGTCCAAGAATACGTATAGAAACCGCGAAGAACGCTCTGTACAAGGGTAGTGGTTTTGTCTTCAATCTTTCACACAAAACTCCCTGAAATCTTAGTCGACAAGTCTTTTGACCGGTGTTTGGGCGGGTGACTCCAGGTGCTTTTTGGTTGGTTTAGCGGAATACACCATTGGTGTAGTGATCGGTCTAGTTGCCTTCGGCCATTGACTTGTCCCGTTTTCATCGTTCTAAGAATCATAGTACACTGGAAAAGCCCTTCTCGCGTTATTCATCCATACATGGGAGTGCCTTTTGTACCCGACCTCAAAGCAGCAAAGGGGCGGGCCATATGGCTCGTCTTTCTATATGCATCTTTCAGGTTAAGTCATTTCATGCCGCTCGTTTCAGTCTATTCATTTTGTACCTTTCCTGCCTTGGGCATTGAATAAAATGGGAGTCGAAGACGGAGGAAATGGGAGTCGAACCCAAGTCACAAGACTCGACCCCAGGTGCTGTGTAAGAAATCACGAAGACCAGAATGAGATCGCGGAGAAAGAACAAAAGAAAGAAGACGCTCGACAACATGGGAATGAAATCCTACATGAGACAAACCAAAGCAAGGAGGAACTCGAGAGGTTCAACGATCTCTACTGTAAGGAGAGGGGCTTTAGCCACTCGACCAACGGTACTGACATCAGTCAACTGCACTTGACCCCAACCCAATCCTCAAGAATGAAACTGTGAGTTAGTGAACCTTGGACATGCATATTAAGATAGAAAGCCCCTTTGATACAATGAGAAGCTAAGGGACTTTCCAATCTCGCCAAGCAGCACCGTATCGGAGTATTTTCCGGATGGTCTTTTAGGGGAGAAAGTGGCTTGCATGGTTTCGGGTGAGCAGCAAGATTTCTCTTTGGAGAGCGATCTTAGGCCAGAAATCGTGTTGCTGACTTTTGTCGCTATACGAGATGGATTTGGTTTCCGCTCTCAAGCAGCAGTAAACAAGTAGTTCCGCATTCCAACAGCCTGTACCGCGTTCGCAAGGGGGCTCATCTCACTACTCTTTGAACGGAGGATCGACCAATCCATCTTCTGAAAGTGGACTACCTACAAGCAAGCCAAGCAGTGGCAGCACTCATACCACCCGTCTGATTTTTTCTTCACAAACCATTCCATCCAGACAAGACTACAACTTCAAGGTGACGTAGAAACCTGGCTTCTTTGCCCACTTCTATCGTCCTGGCATCTCCCGGGATCTCGCATGAATAGAAGAATGATTCCCATCAACGGATGGATTGGCTTGATTGTTGGGTCTGGACTTTCACTAATCATGAAAATACAATAGTAGCAGTCCTATCACGAAGTGGCTGCACCCGAAGCTGAAAGCAGGGGAGAGGTTGACCCACGAAAGGAAGCAAAGATGGATAGCACTCTCTCGTCGGCAGTGAAAGAAATGGATTGCAAACTTGGTTAACGAAAAAAGCAGCACCCGCCCAACTCCCACTTCAAGTTCTTCGGCGTACTCTTGTGGCTAGACCAGCTTATGCTTCTTAGCGGGCGGTTTACACACGACCTCGGCTAGGGCCAGTCGAGATTTCTATATTTCTTCATTTCATTTACGGATGATCCAACAGATAATGGAATAGATAGAATAGAGAAAGCAAATTGAATAGATAGAAAATCCCTCACGAATAGAAAGGTAGGTCGGGCAGCTTCAAGATCCCAGTTAATCATAGAATGTTGGCCCTTTCTTCTTTTGAGTCGGATATTTTGGGATGAAATCCTTAAGGATTCTATGTATTGGTGTAGAAGGCGAGAACTGCTCTACGCGCAATCTCATGTGCTAGATCCTAGCGGCATTCATAATGACGCGTTGACCAACGAGGCTATACTTTCACAACGCGACTTGTAGTGCGTAATGTTTCTACTTTCTTCAAAGACCAGTAAAAGAGAGAAAGACCAGTACTGATATCCCGAACAACTAAACTGACAAGATCGTGCTTAACCAAAAGGCTTGGTTGTTGTCTCGACTCAGACGACTGCTCGCATTTCGTGTACCGTTAGGAAGTAGGAATCATTCCTATTTAGGAGCTGATTCTGTTCTAAGGCCCCTCCCGAAGGTGGGACCCTTGTATCAATTGAAAGACAGGAATCGATCTCCCATTGAAAGGAGTCCATGGTTGTTCAATAGTATAGTTGCTTAAAGTAAAGCGTAATTTGGGCTTCAATTTGCCAGATCTGAAAGAACTCAATGAACTGCCGAACATGGTAAGGCACCGGTCGAATCTACCACTCAATCTGTTGGCTCAGCTGGATCAACTGGATCCGTCGGAGCAGCCGGCATGACATCGCACATTTGATTTGTCTGTTTTGCTATTTGTTTGATTCCTCTTCTTTTGCTGAATCAGAGACTAAAGGATATAGCTTCTCTCCCACACGAATCAGGCTAGGATACACCTCTGGCCAGCGAGAAGAGTCCCTTGCGGGATTATGATTCTGTTCGACAGGTGTGTCGTATGGTTTAGCATCAAGTCAATCACAGTCAGAAAGGATGCCAAAGCCTACTTATGTTGGGACACATAAATCTCTTCGTTGTTGCGTTCCAGATCAAGAAAGTATTGAAGAATCTAGGCAGTTCTCTGTTCGAGTAGTCAATTCCTTTGGCTTTGGTCTTATTTATCAAGATATGTGCTTCTTTCTGGAGGTCGGGCGAGAGTGGCATATTGCCCGATCCAACTAACGCCCAAGCACAACACGTTGAATTTCCTTCTTGTTCAGGAACTTGGATCAAACCTGCAATGGAATCTCCAATAGATGGACTAGGTCGACCCACGAGCTAATGAAAAAAAGAGTAGGAAAGCACCACTACGGGAGAAAGAAAGACATCGTCCCCGACCCATGAGAGGTCCATAGGAACTCGAGTGCTAATGAGAGAGACAAAGGACTCTCGACGAGCTCCTTTCCACCCTTCTTGCTTTTTGTTTACCCATTTAGCTGCGAAACCACCATTCACAACAAATCAATGAAATTGAATACAAAAGATCGAACAGCCTTGCCGCGTACTCTGCATCTTCGGAGGAGGGGACTCCTTTTTCAATACCTAGGATGTTTTTTTGGGAGCAAAAAGGGGGCCGAAGGAAGTCGACTGTCAAGGAGAGGAATCACTAAATCACAGATAAGAACCCCAGTCCGACCTCTGATAGACATGCAAGAACACCAATCACAACACAAAGCAGCCGGCTGACCCAACTAGGAATTCCCAGCAAGAAAGTAATGAATAGGCACCCACCCACCTATCCCTTACGGGAATCGAACCCGTGTCTTCAACATGAAAGGCTGATGTCCTGACCTCTGGACGAAAGGGACCGCTATTCTTCCTTAGCTCCGAGACACTCTTCCTCAGCTCCGAGAATAGAAGTGCTTTCTTTCTATACGAAATGACGAAATTCCAGATTTCTTACCTAAACAAGTGAAATCTAGGCTTTGACAACTTCTCACTTCTATGACTATAGAAACCATAAGGAGCGAAAGGATGTTTTTCTTTGTTACAGTGAAATCTAGAAAGAAAGAGATCTTATGAACAATATTCCTAGACCGAAGGGGAAGCCAATACGGATTCGAATCCTTCTTCTTCTTTTGGTATGCGCGAGGGATGCGGGGTAAGCGCACGAGACGCCCTGCCCGCAATTGGTAGTTGTTCGGTGGTTTGACTGGAGTCCCGTTGTTCTTTCTCTACTAGGTAGGCCCGTGTACTAACTATACTAACTATATAATAGAAGATAGAAGAGGTCGGCCCTATTTGCATGTGAGTAGGGCGGCCTTCTTTCCTTTTCTTAATGTCCCTACTCTATTCATAAGTCAGTCGAGGCCTATATGCCTATCCTTCTCAGTCTAGTCTTTGATTCCTATGCTGGGCTAGGTGTTGACCCAGGGACTGGCCGTTGTTCTTAGTTTGATAGTGCACTCGCTGCCCCTTCTCCACTCTGATGAGTCATTTAGGTGGGGTGCGCCGAGTCGTGTGGGTCGAGTTGGTCTTATTGTATTGCTCGATTCCTGTCAGCTAGATTGTCGAGACGAAGCTGACGAGAAACAATCTTCTGTTCCCCTATGAAATTGCTAATGTTCCACTGCCTATTCTATTGAAAACGTGAAGGCAGATTCAGATCACGAAGATCAGTTTTTTATGATCATAGAATTATTTGGTATTTTAGAGATTATGTTAGTGTTCGCCTACCAAGGCCCTGTTTTCTCTTTCTTCTTGCTTTTCAGCGAGCCTTTTCTTTCAGTCAAGTTCTCCTCATCATATATAGGGCGCAGTGCTGCTCGGCGCATTCACAACCCAGTACGATCAAGCATGCGCGAGCTATACCGACCAGTCCGGTGGGCAAACAACAAAGTCCATTCTTTCTTAGTGAAATAAAGAGAAGCAGGAGAACACTTGGCTGAAAGCAGTCACTGCGCTGTGGTATAACCGCCGAAGTCTAGGTTTGATGCCGAACCAAGGTAGTCTAAGTGCCTGAGGTAGGGTTCTAAAGAGCATTTCTAGCGATCCTATTCCCCCAAGTTACACAAGCTGGGCTCTACCAACTTGTGTTAATCTCATAACTAAATGACGAAAAACACTATGACAATCTCAGAAGATGTCTGCACAAACAGAATCACAAGTTTTTCTTCAAACTAGCATGATGAGGACCTTCAGTGGAGAATCTAATGATATGTTTCACACATGCAAGTAGAACTATAAGGAGATAGAAGTCTTCGTTCTCGTGCCTTTGAGTTTGGGAGAGGAAGAAAAGACTCCCATCGGGCTACAATGCCATAAGCATCATCGGCTACACCTCCAGAGTCATACTCGACCGAAAGGAGAGCGAAAGCAACCCACTTCTATTGCATGAAGAAGAAAGACATAAAAGAGCTCATTCTCTGACTACTGAGCTGTTATTGATTGAATTCTTGGTAATGGTGTAGCGGGTCAAGCCCCCTGAAAGTGCACTCACGCGCTCTAAGTCTCTTTCCTATCTCGGGCTAATCTCCGAACTTTGCTCCGGGAAGGGCGCTCTAGACCACAGAAAGTGTAACTCCGGGCTCCCTTCGATCTCCCTTGATTCTCACGAGCCAAAGCAAACCATTGAAACCTAGCATTCAAACAAAACAACCGCAGGATCGCACTGTTCTTCTTTCCCTCTAGGATAGAGTAGTGGATAGTTGGCTTCTAAGGGTGAAAAAGCACTGGTTCTTTACGAATAAGATCTGTAGTCCAAGTCTAGCCGAACATGAGCCAGGATCAAACTTGACTGAAAGGAAAGGAAGAACCGTGGGAGCACATAACCTATAGATAGAAGAGGGCACCGGCGAACCATGAGGGTCGACCCGCTGCTAGAGATGATTAGGTTACTTCCGCCGATCGGTAGACCTAGACTAGCCTCAGAACAATAGATTTGTTACAAAGATGAGACAAAGGCTTTTGTTCATGCTTTCGTCCCCCAATCCTTCATGTGAAAAGCTTCCTTGTGGCCCCACCCCTAGTTCGCCCAGCTTCCCTTTTCTCGGCACGCAGAACTCCACTTGGTCCTAGTTTCTACTCTCTCTCTATCTTACATTCCAGTACAAACCTTTCAGTAAAAAGAATAGAAAGGAGAGGCTCAAGGAACTCGACTAAAAGCTGAAAGGATCCAGTGGTTTGCACGGATTTGACTCAAGCCAGTCCTGTGGCCCAAGCTTGAACTTCAATTTTCGATATACGTTAGAGAAAGTAGGTCGCATGGTTTTGCTACTAGGTGAGATGCGACTTCATTGATTTGAGGGTCATCCATAGAAGTCAAATCCAGAAGTAACCTAAAAGACAGGGTGGAGGGAGCTTGCCCCATTATGACACCCAGCCCCTTTGTTGGCTTGGGATTGACATCGCCCCATCACACCGCCCCATCGGTCAAGGTTTTGGATTGATTCCTTCCGTGTTTTGGCATTTCTTCTTTCCCTATGAGATCTATCTGCCCAAACCCAGCCCCCCAATGCGCCCAGGCCCCATAGCCTAATCGATTGACTCCGTACCTCTCTATTCTATTAACACTATTAACACGACTATTTGATACCTTCGGATCGGACCTATTGCTCGAGTGACTCCAAGCAGAGATCTCTCTGGAGAGAGGAGAGTGGGCGTAGACAAGTCATCCCTTAGGCTTTGACCAACCACATTAGCAATACAGGCTACACTACGTGCGCATGACCGGCCAGCCAATCCTTGACTACTATACTATATAATAAGAATCAAAGGAGTGAGCGGAAGTAGCCTTTTGGATAGGGCTCTTTCAAAACATGAAGAATCGTCCCAATCAGGTACACGATCGGAACTATGATCTAAATCATGACTATCTAGTCTAGACTATGATGGCTTTTGACGGAGGCCTGTTAGCAGCATTCTCCTTTCTTCATAGACTACCAGGAATGTTCTGCTCGTAGTTTACTTGGTAGTCTTTTAGTATCAATATATTTCTTATATAGATTAGAAGATCATAGAGAATGGATACTCGGACTAATCCCTGCGAAAAGTCTTTCTTTGGCTGTTGCCCCTGTTTCAACCCCAAGTCAAGAATGGGAGAACCCATGTGAAGAGAGCCTGTGAATTTCACTGAAAGCTGTTCCCTGGACGGTCTTGCTGGCTTTTTGGCCTAGATGATATGAACTACGATTCGAACTTGACGATCGTGGTGAAGCCGAACCAAGCTGATAAGAAGCGGCATACCTCTGCTTTGATGACTTACCAAACCAACTCCTTTTTATTTTTCTCCCTATGGTTGAGTGCCGTGGGGCCCCATAACCACATGAAAAAGAGGTGCTACCAACTAGTCACTTATCTACTGTTGACATCGATTTCCGACTAGTGAGAGGTTGATGAGATTCTTGTTCCTGCCCCCCGATATGGAGGGTAACGAGATTGCTCTCCATCCCCACCCACCTCTGGACACCATAGAGACTTCCGACTCTCTCCGTTCACGTAATCTTCAGTTGTTGCAGTCTTTGGAAAGGGTCCAGGGGATGGAGCGGGACCTCGAGAATGAGAGAGATGTTATCCGGCGGGGGGAATTAATCGCCCGGATCGATAACGAGATTCCACAATTGGAACGCCAATTCGATCTCATTCGAAGAGCTGATTCCATTCTGGATCGGCAAATCTCCGAATGGAGACAAGGATTGGCAAGAGAAGAACAACAGATGTCCCACATTAGGTGGGAGCATTTTTGTTCTGTTCTCTTAGTCCATGCACAGGAGGACCAACCCCCCCAGAACTAAATTCCTTCTTTCGTTCTCGTGGACAACAACCTTAACCGCCTAAGCCTGGGCAAGTTTGATTGAGGATTGGAGAGGTACTGATGTAACTCGTTTGAATAGAAAGGAGAGTTAGGCTCAGGATGGATTGAGGAGTCTTTGTGCGAGCCGTATGCGGTGAGAGTCGCACGTACGGTAACGAGGGGGGTTCGCGTCTATACGTGTGGTGGTTGGGCCTACCCACCCTATTTGTTCCATGATCTATGGGTCTACTGGAGCTACCCATTTCGATCAATTAGCCAAGATTTTGACCGGATACGAAATCACCGGTGCTCGATCTAGTGGTATTTTTATGGGGATTCTATCTATCGCTGTAGGATTCCTATTCAAGATCACTGCAGTTCCTTTTCGGGCGGCTGTAGGACGGACGGCCGCCTATAGGTGGTAGGGTAGGGTGGGTGGTACCGCTCAGATTGCGGCCAATCTTCCTAACCGCGCGCGGGCCGGGCTTAGAGCGAGTGAAACTCATCACTACCTCGTAAGGGCATTGAGACCATAGCATGTTACACGAGGCAAAAACCTTGTAGTGTTGTCACACAGCTGCCCGCCTAGAAGAGCCACTCGCTCTGTAGTGTTGTCACACAAGATAAGCACGCCGCCTGCCTGCTGGCCGGGCGAATCGAAGTTCTCTTCCGGTCAACTGTCCACCCAGTCAAGTGCAAAAAACACAGTAGAATCACGCAACGCACGCTGCTGGTGTGCTTCCTGCCCGCGAGGAAAGAAAGAAGAGCGACAAGGTTGAGTTCTGATTTGACTGTTTGCAGCATGGGAGCAGATTACCCAAAAAATCCCTGGGAACAATGAAAAAAAAAGATATCTCGGTAACAAAAACCATAGGGGGCTGTATTGGCGAGATCCAACGGTGAACAGCTGCCCAAAATCAAAACCGCCTGGAAGTCCGAGGACCTTTAGTACCGTACCCCCAAACCAGCAGCCTTCGCGCCAAGCAAGACCGCCCTTGTCCCTCTCCCTTTGGTCGAGTTACTAAAGTGCCTCTCACTAACGCTCGAGTTCCTCTCCTTTTAGTCGAGTTGCTAAAGCACCTTCGGACCTCTCCTCGTTCCGCCCGCTGGCCTATTGGGATAGTCAGGCTTCCCGTTAGAATAGAATCCAAAATGCCAGCTTGGCCCGGGAAAGCGCTGGCAACAACAGAAAGGAAGGGGTCCATGTAGCTGCTGCGCCCGCCCCTCTTCTTAGTCAATGGGGCAGGGCAGCAGGTTCGGCATCCACTAGAAAAGAGAGAATCCACTTCAGATAACCACACCTCGGCTAGGCAGCGTGTGGAATGGCCGAGAGTGGACCTTTTTGGATAGTTAATCCAAGTCGAGAGTGGAGTTAGAGGAACAGCCGTCTGATGGAAAAAAACTTTCACGTTCGGTTCAGAGAGCACTTTTTTCGTTGAGAATTCCTCGTTCCCTTTCGTGTGAATTCCCCAGTGGCGAATTGCAAACTTGTGGGTCTATTCAATCTCTCGAGCCCCGAAGAAAACCCCCTCCCCCTCGGACGAGATCTTCCTTTTGACTCTATATATGTGGGCACCAGATATCTATGAGGGTTCACCCACCCCGGTTACAGCATTCCTTTCCATTGCGCCTAAAATCTCTATTTCTGCTAATATTTTACGTGTTTCTATTTATGGTTCCTATGGAGCTACATTGCAACAAATCTTCTTTTTCTGCAGCATTGCTTCTATGATCTTAGGAGCACTGGCCGCCATGGCCCAAACGAAAGTCAAAAGACCTCTAGCTCATAGTTCAATTGGACATGTAGGTTATATTCGTACTGGTTTCTCATGTGGGACCATAGAAGGAATTCAATCACTACTAATTGGTCTCTTTATTTATGCATTAATGACGATGGATGCATTCGCCATAGTTTCAGCATTACGGCAAACCCGTGTCAAATATATAGCAGATTTGGGCGCTCTAGCCAAAACGAATCCTATTTCGGCTATTACCTTCTCCATTACTATGTTCTCATACGCAGGAATACCCCCGTTAGCCGGCTTTTGTAGCAAATTCTATTTGTTCTTCGCCGCTTTGGGTTGTGGGGCTTACTTTCTAGCCCCAGTGGGAGTAGTGACTAGCGTTATAGGTCGTTGGGCGGCCGGAAGGTTGCCACGAATCAGTCGGAGGACCGAAGGCAGTTCTCCGTGCACCGGACACGTAGCTTACCGAATCAGTTGCGACACCGATGGGAATGCATGCTACGAAAGATAGGGTCGAGTCTGAGACCGTCTACTCAATATCCTTAGTCGAGTCCACAATCACTACACGAGATGAACCTTGGTTTGGTAAATTGAAGTTCGCCTTAGGTGTAATAGGACTCCCAGTTACTGCGCGCGATCGTATACTGAGGTGCTCCCCGCCGGTTGTTGGAACGACGCGAGCCGGGACGGGCCTGGATTCCGAAAGATGAAAGGCCCCAAAGTCGAAATAGGGGGTTACAAATTCCCCATCTCATTGGGGGCGGAAAACGAATCGACATCTCGATGTGATACAGCCTTTTCTTTTTGAGTTGGGAAAGAACGGCGAAGTCCATCCGAACCGAACCGGCCAACGAAGAATAAGAGGAGATCGGAGATGCAATGGCGCGCGAAACGCATGCGGAGCAGGCACGGAGGCTTATTATGGTGGAGGAAAAGCAGCCGAGCTCATTCCCTTCGCATCCTGGGCCAAAACATTCCTGGCCAAATTAAGGATTTGGGGCTTCTTGCTACGCTACTTAACTATACTATAGAAATCCTCTCATTTCATTCGAGTTACTACGTACCTATCCTTCTCAGTCGAGTGGCTAAAGCCCCTGCGGACCTTGACTTTAGTAATATAGAAATGGAAAGATAGATCCATCCATCTATCCTATCCGATTTCCATTTTTCTATCTCAAAAAGTGCTCTTTCATTCAACGTTTGATTCAAAGCGCTTAGCCCCCCCCCGCTCCTCAAAGCAATGGATGGCAGAGGGTCCGTAGTACCCAAAGCACTGGAGTGATCCAGTAGCCGGGAAGGGGCCTAGAAGTGCCTACTACTACACCATACTATACTTGGCTCTACACATTTACCGAGATAACCCCTGTACAGTGCCTAAGGGGGCTTCAATCCTTATTCCTTATCCCCTCGCCCAGGCTAACGCGGGCTTATTCAGGCTCGAGATGTTGAGATCCTAGGCCCTTCTCCGAGTATTCTAAGTGATCCGAACCTGCCCGGAGTGAGCCCCCCATAGAGGCAAGTTGGTGAGCCGTATGATGGGCAACTATCTCTTGCGGTTTGGAGAGGACTCAGTTGTTAGTTAGTATCCCCTTGGTTTCGGGGTGGACCCTTTCACTCTATTTTATTATATACGCTTAGTGAAAAGAATGTTTTTTGATACACCTAGGACGTGGATTCTATATGAACCAATGGATCGTAATAAGTCCTTACTACTAGCAATGACTTCCTTTTTCATTACTTCATCCTTGCTATATCCCTCTCCTTTGTTCTCAGTTACTCATCAAATGGCACTCAGTTCATATCTTTAAGTTCGATCATTGACAAGGTTCAAAGAAAGGGTGTGAAATGTCTACTCCCAAATGAGTCTTTAGCCCGGTGGTTGGTTCCTTCCTTTATCCGACGGGAGGTAGTAAGGTCTGCTCTATCCAATAAGAAAGAGAGCAATTTCTTCCTCCTGTTACCAGAATGTGCAGGAGAGCTCCAGTGCCTTCGTTCTTCGCCCGCGTAATAATAGTTAGGTAGGACGCGAGAGATCCCTTCCTTTCTATTCAAACATTCTTTCTCTTCCTTTCCTTCTCGTCCCGTTTGCTCTGCTCTATCTTGCTTTGTAAAGGTTCCCAGCTGTGCCTGCTACCGCCCGAGTTTACTTGTTTCTTTAGGTATTCTTTGACTCCAAAAGGACTCCATGAAAGGGCTCCCTGCGGGCTACCGCCTTTCCTTTCTCCCATAACCACTCGCCCGGCCCCACCATATCATCGTTTGCAAGCCATATTTACCTCGTTGGGGACTACTAATTCCCTACAAGCCGCATCTCCCGCAAGCCCTCACTTGGATCAAGCAAACCGTTCTTGTGATGAAGCGCACTCGACGTTATCAAACTTGGAGATTGCTTCCTCGACGAGATAGAAAAGTTCGATCTAGAAAGGAGGGGTGATCATCCCTACCTTACCAACCAGAAGGAATAACGAAGTCAACCCTCAACCGTCGGGAACTCAGAGAAGAATACACCATCACCCAACAAGGCTCTCGTACCATCATGGCCGTCATTGACCACACGACCCGATTATGCTATGGGCCCCGCCGGTGCTCATCTTTTTACTAGACTCCCAGAAGACTATTCATTGAAAACCCCATACCGGATCCATTCTATTCATATTTTGAAATCTTGACTCATAGTTGTCTACAATAGTTAGAAAGTTTGGTGTGATAGGCGCACGATTCGAGATTGCGCAGTGTGGGCGGCGCCTCCTTCTTATCCAACTCTCCACTCTTCTCTCTTGACATGGAGTCACTCATCTCTACACTCTCCCCCCCCTTCGGAGTCATTCATCTCGCAATGCAGGATTGGCTGCACCATGGCATGACGTGGTTTGTTGTCAATTCTTCAAGTTCGGATCCTTTCCTCCTCAAATGTCACTTATGGCACCTGCTCGTATGGCACCTGGAATCCTTGATCCCTTGGTGCTAGAAGTGGGGCTCACTCTATTCTATCTTATACTAGGTCTTCATAAACCATAGGAAAGTGAATACAAATTCTACTTCTTATCTTATTGTTCTCTACTAAGGGAGCCTCGGGCGACCAATCTTATCACTTACTATGGAGGGAGCCTAGGGCGACCGATACCACTGAGGGAACGAAGCGGAGTCTTTCTTTAATGAATTATGGATTGTATGACTATAAGACACATAAGGAACTAAAGGATGTTTTCAGTGAAATCTAGGTTCAAAGAAATGGTATGAGTTGTTCTCAGGTTGGTTGGCTGAAGAAATGGTTATGAGCGCATGGACGAAGACACCCATCACAGCCTCTTGTTTCTGGTTGGTTCAAAACGGTTGGCTCAAAAATGGTTATGAGCAGAATGGTCAAGGGAAACTAGCACGGATTAGGCAAACCAGAGGTGAACCGGTAGCGGGAGAGCGTGCCACCGTCCAGAGAGTCTTTTGCTTTTGAGTGTAGGGATGGTTCTTAGGAGAATGGATCAAAGGAACCGGCGTACATTGAAGACAGTTCGCAATGGTGTGAGGCCAAGCGGAGTTTCTGCCCCTTTCCCATAGCCTAGAGATTGCAGCTTAGTCGACTATGGCTTCACCACCTTCTATTTCATATGGCTATACAAGAGAGGACGAGTCAAAAGATATACAAGAGAAGAGAGGACGAGAATTCAGTCTATGAAGAACAGAAAGACTAGCCAATACTTCGAGAGGGCGGTTAGCCGATACTATTCCAAAAAGAAGAGAGTGAGCCTTCTATAGAATAGAAAGATGTTTATGAGGGGCGAAGTTTGATCGTATGGTTGGAGTGTGCCAATCTCCCAACTAATTGTCAAGATCGGTCAGTTTCTCATTTAGATAGACTTTGGTGAATGATATAGAAGGAGTCATCTGCAGAGTTAACCGAGTCCTCCCAACAGGCCGGTTTGAAGTACCCACCCAAGAGGGGCCCATGAATCCGTCTGAGAATGATTGGTAGGAAAGAAAAACTAATAGGAGCATGTGTTGCTTTGCCTGAGCCTACTAACGAAGAGCCGTGTGCAAGAGTCCGATACGGGAGCCACTACTTAGTCGAATGGCTTCTCGCTCCCACACCTCAAAGAACAATGAAGATAGATGCTTCCGATAATTGCATATGAAATGAAAGATGAGGCTCGTGTAGTTCTCCGATCATAAGAAAAGACTTTGATCCTGGTCCAAAAGTCTATACAAAAGGCCCCTTAACGTCGAGTGACTCCGTACCTCTTCCTCAGAAATGTAAGGAATTGGGCCTATTCTACTATTCTATTAAGTGAGGTGGTGCCTTATCCTCGCCTGTCGTGGTGTTTGAACGAGTGACTTTCGTCGATTTCATACTTGGTCCAGCGGAAATTTGTATTGGTATAACGACCAGCCAGTCCCATTTTCAAGTGATTTGGTCGTTGGTCGGTTGGTTGCCAAAAGCTATCGCTGCTACTGAACCCGAGATGTCCACGGAGACAGGAATCTTTCGTTCGCGCCAACAAATAGCGGAATCGTGGTCATAATCAATAGATAGAGTGGTAGGGCTAGAGGTGCTCCATGGAGTGCGGCGTGAAAGGAAGAAGCGTCCTTCCTCCAATGGGGGAGACCGAGGCACTGAAGGCACCGGGGCCGATGCCTGCCAAAAAGAATGTGGAGTCTCGTACGTGTGTAGAACCAAAAGAAAGCCTTCTTCCTGTCCCTTCGTCGGACCCGATCTAATGCTAGAGCCTTTTCTTCTTCCTATTTTCAATATGGAAATGATTTAGCCTGCAACCACCTTCCAGCAACGAAGTGGGTCCCCATTAGGACTGCAGGAAGGGCTGCTTTAGAAGCTTCTATAGTTCCCGCAAAACGGATGGTTGCCTCGTCGCATTCACCAAAGTCTAGATTGTCACGTCCAACAAGCTCTTCCGAGCCGGGTATCGATCCTGGAATCGAGGAAGTAGATTGATGAGCTGAGTGATCCGAGCATTGTCAATAGCAAGAGTAGGTGCGGTACGGGCAGCGGTGTCCTCGTCCATTCCTACCGTCGGGCTCACTGAACTTAGACAGAATAACGAATCCAATACGGGAAGAAGTGAAACATTAGGATAGATAGATCTATGAAGCTCTTCCTATCAAGGGAAGAGAGCCGAATTCCCCTCTTGTATCGGAGTAATGCTGTCAATCAAATAGAGTGCACGGGTAAAGGGCCAAGAGTAAGCGGTACTCGAACAAGCCTATTCCATTATCAAGCAGTTGA